TGTGCTTCCAGACATGCTGAGCTCCACGTATTCTTGTACATTCGAAAAGGGATCGATTCTCTAAAAGATGAGATCAGTAAATGGGAAATTCACTGAAATGCTACCTTTGTGAGATCGCCAATACTGTACCCAGGGTGCTTTTAGAGTCTACCGAATCAGTATAGCTATCCTTCTTCTGACACAGCAACGCAATTCCAATCAGTGTCGAAATGAAGTTCGAGATAATTTCTTTATTCTTTTCTTCTTGCTTATCGATGTAGAACCATGTATCAGGCAATAGAAAAAAATCACAAAAAGTCCGGGTAGTTGTGGTAGAAGGATTCCCACATTAGTGCCTTCGGACTAGAAGCTGGGGGTTGGTTAAAGTGTAAACCTCACGGGTTGCTTTCTAATAATTCATGAAGATTCTGATAATCTTTTTTTTTAGGAATTAGTTAGTTACCCAGTAAAAAGGAAAGTAGTATATAGTCCTCGAAAAAAAAAAGAAAAAATAAAAATACAAATGATTTTCCAAGTTTCTTTTATATTGATTCCAACAAAAATCTCTTTTTTTGAACCAAAAAACATGATACAGTTCTTATTATATTTTTCCTTTTTTTTTATTATTTTAATCTTAGTTTAAAAAAGAGTTGCTAAAAAAATATCTTGATTCGCAATTACGGAATAGGTTGATATCCCAGATACTTAATTGATTTCTTTTTCTACCTTTGCTAGTCTATTGGTGTTAGCAACATCTATAATGATTAATGAATCAACAAATGCCAATTGGAAGACTAAGTTCAATTGGTATTTTGGCTTATCCTCCCATCTTTACTTTCCAAAAGGGAAACTTAGGGAAGTGCTTTCTAAACATATGTAGAAAAAACAGATTTCATTTAATTCCTTCATGTTGACTATAACTAGTTATTTCGGTTTTCTACTCGTCGCTTTAACTATAACCTCAGCTCTATTTATTGGTCTGAGCAAGATACGACTTATTTGAAATGAATTCAATGAAGAATTCAGAAAACGAAATCTTTCTCTACCTATCATAGATTCTAGAGTTTTGTACTGCCTCAATTGTAAATTATTGGTCGTTGAGATTTCAATTTAGGGGTAAGACGGATTCCTATTTAGAGATATATATTACCTCTCTTTTTTCCTCTTCAACGAAATTGAAATGATTGAAGTTTTTCTATTTGGAATCGTTTTGGGTCTAATTCCTATTACTTTGACTGGATTATTTGTAACTGCATATTTACAATACAAACGCGGTGATCGTTTGGGCCTTTGATTTATTAGCATTTCTTTTTTTGACTGACCTGCTCCTTTCTTTTATCCACGGGAGGTCAAGTTCAAATTCCTCTTCAATCATTTCAGTCTCATTTTGGATCCACGAAGAATGGATCCGCGCTCTGTAGGATTTGAACCTACGACATCGAGTTTTGGAGACTCGTGTTCTGCCGAACTGAACTAAGAGCGCTTCTTTCTCTTTTTTTCTTAAAAAAAGGGTTCTTTCTTTCATTTCAGTCTCATTTTGGATCCACGAAGAACGGAACCGCGCTCTGTAGGATTTGAACCTACGACATCAGGTTTTAGAAAGTGATGTTCTGCCGAACTGAACTAAGAGCGCTTCTTTCTCTTTTTTTCTTAAAAAAAAGGGTTCTTTCTTTTTGTAATCCCCAACGCAGTTTTGATATAGGATAGATATCAAAACTATAGAATAGTCAATTCTATATGTATGTCCAATTGGAATCGACCTCAACGAATCTCTCCTTATTGCTCAGGGGGGGCAATAATAGGGATGACAGGATTTGAACCCGTGACATTTTGTACCCAAAACAAACGCGCTACCAAGCTGCGCTACATCCCTTTACAATTGGTCTACAGTGTCATTCTAGAGAATCTCTGTAATGTTTTCCATATCCGTATTTCCTCTATTGAAATAGATAATTTATCTTGCCATTTCTTTTTTTGGTCTCCTATAACACATAGAAATAGAATATACATCTATTTTATAAATAGAAAAAAACAAGTTTATCTACACATGCAATATTCAACTAGTCATAAATAAAACTAGAAAGAAATAGTTGGCTGAAATGCTCAGTTCAGGCAGAGGGGAACCATATCTTTGTTTTCTGTTTTAGGAAAGTCAAAATATTATTTACCGAATCCTTGTAAATTACAATTTGAATTGTGAATTTTTCATATAAAGACAAGTGGTCCTTAATTACAGATACATCCGATCATATATGTATTATAATATAGAATTCCGAGGGAGGATTTGAAATGCGAGATCTAAAAACATATCTATCCGCGGCGCCGGTACTAAGTACTATATGGTTCGGGGCTTTAGCAGGTCTATTGATAGAGATTAATCGTTTCTTTCCGGATGCGTTAATATTCCCCTTTTTTTCATTCTAGTTATTGATATGGGAAGGGATGAAGAAGATTAGAGATACAATCACAGTCAAATATCTGTGACTAATCCCTCTCCCCCTTTCTTTATTAAGGAGATAGAAGAGAGTAGGAACGGGTGGTAAGAGTCAGAGAAAAAAAGAAGAAAGAAAATAAGGGAGCTCGACCCAAGAGAACTCGTCTTCAGGTTACCCTTTTTCTTAATAATAGAGTGAAAGCGTAAATGTGCTTTGCTTAGGGAAGAGTCTTGGACAGGATATTGAAACGAAATGCTGGACTGCAAGTCTAAATAGAAATAGAGAAAGTTAGAAATCCTTGTATTACGTAATAGTTCATATTATTATCTTGATTGCAACGAAATCTTTCATAATCCGATTTCGAGGTAGCAACTTCTTTTTTTTTTTTTTTCGTTCCTTTTCTTTGTTTTGGATCGGAAATAGAAAGGAGTTGGGTGAATCAAAAAACCACAAGGAAGTTTATGGCTAAGGGTAAAGATAAGAGAGTAAGGGTTACTTTGGAATGTACCGATTGTGTTCAAAATCGTGTTAATAATAAAAAAAAGAAATCCCCGGGCATTTACAGATATCTTACTCAAAAGAATCCAAAAAATACGCCCAGTACATTGGAATTGAGAAAATTCTGTCCCTATTGTCACAAACATACGATTCACAGGGAGATAAAGGAGTAGATCGAACCCAATATTCCCGTGTCACCTTTCAAAGGAACATAAAAAACGACATTCACATTAATTAGAATTATGTACCTTAAAGATACATAATATATAGAATATGATGATTATGCTATAATATTCTAATCTATTCTATAGAAAGCCCCCCTTTTTGAATTATAAAAAGAACTTGCTAAATAAATCATTTTTGATCCGATCGAAACGGTATTTTCGGGATAAGGAATAAAGAAATCATGGCTAAATCCAAGCGACCTCTTTCGCAAAACACGCGACCTCTTTCGCAAAACGAGCCACCTCTTTCGAAAAAAAAGAGACCTCTTTCGAAAAAAAAGCGATCTGTTCGGCGGCCTTCGTCCTCGATCCAACCAGGGGAAATTGATTATAGAAACATTAGTTTAATTGGTCGATTTATTAGTCAACAAGGAAAGATCTTATCTAGACGGGTGAATAGATTGACCTTAAAACAACAACGACGTCTTACTCTTGCTATAAAACAAGCTCGTATTTTATCTTCGTTACCTTTTCATGCTAGTGATAAACTATTTGAAATAAAAAGAAGGGAGTCGGCCGCCAGAAAAAAGAGAACAAAGGGCTTTAGAAAAAGAAAAAAAAAATAGGCTTTTTCTTCTATTGAATAAAAAATGAAATCCGAATTTGATTTCCGTGGCGTAAGAAAAAAAAAAGAATCGGGGAAGAGGCCTTTTTTTTTATTCAGTGCGTTCGCCCATTTTGACGAATTTATCATATTCTCCTATTTTCTCATCCTAATTGATTTCTACTCTACCTTCCCGGAGTTCATCCTCCAAAGAACTCCATTAATTAATGAAATTAAAAGAGTTCGGTGGATTCATCCCAATCTCCTTATTTTAGAATCGCACTGGAAATTATGGAAAGACAATTCCTATTTGAGATAGCTATTTGTGCAAGCATTTTACGATTAAGAAGCAACTGTTCCTTGTGCATATTAGTTATTAATTGACTATAACTATAAGATACTACATTTTGGCGAATTACTCCATTTATCCGAGTGATCCACAAACGACGAAAATCCCTCTTTTTCTTATCTCTATCACGATGAGCCGAAGCCAAAGCTCTTATTGTCTGTTGAGCAATAAGTCGAGTAAGCCTTGAATGAGCTCCTCGAGCGCCTGATGCAAATAAACGTGTTTTTGCTCTACGTCTCCGAGCTATAGAGCCTCGCTTAATTCTGGTCATTAAATGAAATAAATGAAATTTCGACGAATAACTAATGGTAATGGATTTTTTTTTTCAGTTATTCTTTTCCCTTTCCTAGTTTTTTAATAACAAAACGCTTTTTCCTATGTATAAAATCAAAATTCCAATGGCTTTTGCTACGATAACCTTCCCGACCACGATTTTTTCTAGGCATTGCACCTTGAAATCAAAAAGGATATTGATACTAAGTACCAATAAGACCTAGTAATAAAAAAGAGTAAGTAGAAAGAAGTCAATAATGAAATAGTGGGTTCCATCGTTTCTATGGTTTTTTCTTATTGTTAAACGGTTAGGTCTCCTCTATACACCGGAGCTCCCTTTTTCTTTTATTGGTAACTTGTACAGTTCACACTTTTCGGCTCTACCTATCTATTATTCAGTAATAGATCTTTCACAACGAGATCTACCTATACAGTAACGGTATTTAATTAGAAAGATTTGCTGGATAGCTGACCATCTTAGTCCGTTCTTGAAAGAATAGAGGTATACTCTTTCTGCTTTTTAAATTAAATAGGATTTCCCCGCTTAATGGGATAAGCATTTGCTACCAATGGGGAATTCTTTCTCATCTTAAATTCAAAATGAAGGTGATTGGATTTGAACCAATGAAAACCATAAATTTCAGACCCAGTAGAAGAATATGATAGGATCCTTTTTGTTAGATAGTAAATGGAGTTCATTCTATTTTATTCTCCGGTACTGATCGTTGATACTGGAAAATGATTTTCCGAGTCCATGATCTGAACGAGTCACACATACACCTTAGTACATCTTCCTCGGCGCTGAGGGCATCCCCTAAGAGCGGGGGTTTTCTTTTTTTTTCTGACTGGCTGTCTTGAGTTTCTAATAAGTTGGTTACTAGTTGGCATGCTAAACGGTATACCTAATGGACTGGTTTAGATCCATCCTAACCGGAAGCTTCTTCTTCTATTCTTTAGATTAAGAGAGAAGAAGCTTCCGGTAAAAGTTTGGACAAACTTTTTCTTTATTTCTGTTAAATAATAGGCGATCTTCAATTACCTGGGGTGTATCAAGAGGTCCCGTCTTTTGTTTTATTCTTCATCTTCGTCTTCGCAAACATATACCCCATCAATAATTCCATAATTTATCGCTTCTGCTGCTGACATAAAAGTATCCCTTTCCAGGTCTATAGCTATAACCCAATCAGGTTTGTTTGTTCTCTGGACATAAATTTGTGCGACGCGGTCGCGCAAATATAAGAGTGTATCCCCTTCGAAACCAAGTTCCGAACTCCGGTCGTCAAAATCCTCCACACGAGGTTGATGGATCATTACCCTGATGATACATATAATAAGGTCTTCTTTCATCTCCCACGATAAGGCCGAGAATAGAAGATAAAGAATAAGAAAAAAAGAATTGAACAACCGTACAGGCATCTTTTGCACATTGCATACGGCTTTACAATGGAATTTGCTTTGAATTCCCCTCGACGAAAGGGAAAGTAGGGGCCTATCAGACCCAGATCGTTAAATGATCCACTTACCACCCTTCCTTTCGAAGAAGTTCAAAAATACTATGATGGCTCCGCTGCTTTATATATTTATTTCGTCTGTGATTCAACAATCCCAAAGTTTTTTGACTCTTTTATGATAGAAAGATTTTGAAGATAAGAGCTTTCTGGTGTGAAAACAAAAAGGTTTGGTACGCTTAAAAGGGTCCCCGATAGATAAGAGATAAGATTAAATTGGGGATGCCCCGTATTTCATACTACTCTTTCGATACATAATCTAATGTGTTGAAAAAAAAACAAAAAAAAGTTTTCTCGTATCGAATTCAAAGTGCCATGCTATTATTACTTAATATTCATATTTCATATGGCGAAGGCATAGTCTTCTTTTTTCTTTCAAATTTTTTCTTTCAAATAAAAAACGAAACTCATTGGCGCCAAGCGTTAGGGAATGCGCAACGTTCTGTAACGGTTCCTCCGATCAGGATAACGGATGCCATCGAAGCGGCTATTCCCAGGCATACTGTCTTTACGTCTGGTGGCACAAAGTTAATAGTATCATAAACAGCCAGTCCGGGAAATACCAATCCGCCAATACAGTTTATATACAAGGTTTGATTCCAGTAAGGATCTTCTATACTGAGATATATCATAAGACCCACGATGTTATTTGCAATCTCCTCTTCCAAGTCTTGGCCTAAAAAAAGGAGTCTTTGCCGATAAAGTCGGTTAATTAGGATAAAATTGTATCCTTTAGGGGCCGTACATGCATCTTTTGATGCATACGGTTCACCAAACGGTTCAACAAAAACCGTGAAAAAAAAATCAATGTGTAGATTCCAGCCCTCTTTTAAACTTATCAAACTCATTTCTCATTGATATACTCTTTTATCGCGATCCAATCCAAATCACGATATTTTTTTCTTGTTCCTGAACAGGCCGGGCTTCGTCAATTCTTTTAGGTTTCTGCTCTGCTTCGAGTAAAGATCTGCCCGATTTCTATTTGCACATATAGTACAAATGCTACCAATACCGCCTCTTTTTGCTACGAATTCCTTTTTTTTTCAATTCATTTCATGTCTTCCGTCGAATATTTGGCATGTTTGTCATATTACTCGATTGATTGGCATTTTGTGATCATTCCTATTTCTATTTATTAATAGATTTTCATTTATAAAAGGAATAAATAGAAAGATATATTTCTTTTTTACTTACTTAGGATACAAGTAGAAATCCTAGATAGCTAGAGTATGGAAGTACGGATTGGGGCTTTTTCTAAACGGAGCCTGGATACTTCATTTTAGTGGTTCAACCAAGCCAACCATAAATTCTTCTAATTTAGAATATTCATCCGGATACCCCCAAAAATGGATCTAATTGCACTTCATTTCACTTCACGCTTCCTGTTTTTGATAATTCAAAAATTTTTCTTGGGCGAATGGGAGGATATCTCGATCGGGGGAGAAAATGGGGAAATCCCATACGACCCAATATATCTGACAAGTCGCACTATAAGTCAACCCAAGTAGCCTTTTCCTCCATGCTATCAATTTCTTCAACTGCGGAATCGGGCTCGGGTTCGGGATTGGGATTTAGAAAAGGTACTTTTGGAACACCAACTGGCATTGAAATGAAATGGACTTCATTCTTTACTTAAGAACTCTAATCTACTTTGATGTGGAAGCGCGAACGTGTGGTGTCATGTCTTTCTTTATTTCTATTAATAATGAAGACTACGGGCTCTTATCCTATATTTATCCACAGATCTTTCTGATTCAAAAGATCATTAGAGAATGAATAAAGGACAATTTGTACGAAAATGTAGGCCTTTTAAATGAGGAACAAATAGGGAAGCATTCTCCTCATAGAAAATCAGGACCAATCCCCATTGCGTATTGATCCTTATCGGGTCTAAAATAGACCTGCTTCTCTTTGTTCCTACGAACAAAACTATTCCGTTTCTATTAAAAGAAGAGAACAAAGATGCATGAATCTTTAATCTTTCTCCGAAAAAATTTTCGGTAAAAGAGGCCCCTCTTTTTCCCTCTTTTTCCAATGCAATAAAGTTATTTATTGTTTCTTTTCTATTAATATAAGGGGTATTTCCATGGGTTTGCCTTGGTATCGTGTTCATACCGTTGTATTGAATGATCCCGGCCGTTTACTTTCTGTCCATATAATGCATACAGCGCTGGTTGCTGGTTGGGCCGGCTCGATGGCTTTATATGAATTGGCAGTTTTTGACCCCTCTGACCCTGTTCTTGATCCAATGTGGAGACAAGGTATGTTTGTTATACCTTTCATGACTCGTTTAGGAATAACCAATTCATGGGGTGGATGGAGTATCACAGGAGGGACTATTACGAATTCGGGTATTTGGAGTTACGAAGGTGTGGCCGGTGCACATATTGTGTTATCTGGCTTGTGCTTTTTGGCAGCTATCTGGCATTGGGTATATTGGGATCTAGAAATCTTTTCTGATGAACGTACGGGAAAACCCTCTTTGGATTTGCCCAAGATCTTTGGAATTCATTTATTTCTATCAGGGGTGGCTTGCTTTGGTTTCGGTGCATTTCATGTAACAGGATTGTATGGTCCTGGGATATGGGTGTCCGATCCTTACGGATTAACTGGAAGGGTACAATCCATAAATCCAGCGTGGGGTGTCGGCGGTTTTGATCCCTTTGTTCCGGGAGGAATAGCTTCTCATCATATTGCAGCGGGGACATTGGGCATATTGGCGGGCCTATTCCATCTTAGTGTCCGTCCGCCCCAGCGGTTATACAAAGGATTACGTATGGGCAATATTGAAACCGTCCTTTCCAGTAGTATTGCTGCTGTCTTTTTTGCAGCTTTTGTTGTTGCTGGAACTATGTGGTATGGTTCAGCAACTACCCCAATCGAATTGTTTGGCCCCACTCGTTATCAATGGGATCAGGGATATTTTCAGCAAGAAATCTATCGAAGAGTTGGTGCTGGACTGGCCGAAAATCAAAGTTTATCAGAAGCTTGGTCTAAAATTCCTGAAAAATTAGCCTTTTATGATTATATTGGTAATAATCCGGCAAAGGGGGGATTATTCAGAGCGGGCTCAATGGACAATGGGGATGGGATAGCTGTTGGATGGTTAGGACACCCTGTCTTTAGAGATAAAGAAGGGTGTGAACTTTTTGTACGTCGTATGCCTACTTTTTTTGAAACATTTCCGGTAGTTTTGGTCGACGGAGACGGAATCGTTAGGGCTGATGTTCCTTTTAGAAGGGCAGAATCCAAGTATAGTGTCGAACAAGTAGGTGTAACTGTTGAGTTCTATGGCGGCGAACTAAATGGAGTCAGTTATAGTGATCCTGCTACTGTGAAAAAATATGCTAGACGCGCTCAATTAGGTGAAATTTTTGAGTTAGATCGTGCTGCGTTAAAATCCGATGGTGTTTTTCGTAGCAGCCCAAGGGGTTGGTTTACTTTTGGGCATGCTTCATTTGCTCTTCTTTTCTTCTTCGGACACATTTGGCATGGTGCTAGAACTTTGTTCAGAGACGTTTTTGCTGGTATTGATCCGGATTTGGATGCGCAAGTGGAATTTGGGGCATTCCAAAAACTGGGGGATCCAACCACAAAAAGACAAGCAGTCTGATACAACACATTTCCATTCTTTTTTAACTCTCTTTTTTTTCTTTTTATGATTTGTTCCATAGTTCCATAGTTAGGAGAGTCTTAGAGAAATATATATTAGCAAAGTAGTAGATAATTTTGGATTTGAATCGCTGCTCTTTCTGGGTCGAGACTCTTTACTTTATCCGGGATAGGATCCCAAATAAACAGGTAGGGAAGCTCTAATTCTAATTGTAAACCACGAGCGAATTTATGGAAGCATTGGTTTATACATTCCTCTTAGTCTCGACTCTAGGGATCCTTTTTTTCTCGATCTTTTTTCGAGAACCTCCTAAAGTTCCAACTCAAAAATGAATGAATTTTTCATTCTTGTAAAATTTAAGTACCGAGCCTCCTAATGTATTAGGAGGCTCGGTACTTAAACTAGTCCCCGTGTTCCTCGAATGGATCTCTTAATTGTTGAGAGGGTTGCCCAAAAGCAGTATATAAGGCATATCCCGTAAAACTTACAAGTAATCCAGATATAGAGATAGCGACTAGGGTTGCTGTTTCCATTATTATAGAATTTCAAGATCATACTGGATCTGTGATAAGATCATTTGTTTTATTTATAACGGAATGGTATACAAAGTCAACAGATCTCAATGAATCAAAAATGAGGATATATGGCTACACAAACCGTTGAGGATAGTTCTCGATCCGGTCCAAGAAGAACTAATGTAGGGAGTTTATTGAAACCATTAAATTCGGAATATGGTAAAGTAGCTCCTGGATGGGGAACTACTCCTTTGATGGGTGTCGCAATGGCTCTATTTGCGATCTTCCTATCCATTATTTTGGAGATTTATAATTCCTCTGTTTTACTGGATGGAATTTCAATGAATTAGATTTGTTAAAAATAACAAAGTCCTTGTTTTTCAATACAAAGTGAAGCATGTAGGTTTGGGATTTTTATCCCAGTCTATTGTGGCAGTTCGATCGCGGAATTTCTTTCTTTCTGTATTCCCGGAATTATGAGTGTGTGACTTGTTAGAATGGATCCTATTAATAGTACAGAGAACGGGTCTGTCATCTTGGGATAGGTGCTTTTTTATCTCGTCGGATATTCAGTCGAGTATCCGGAGCACGGAATAGATGAAGATCACAAAGTATTAGAACTATGATTCATACTTAGTATTCAGACCTCGCAGCCGGACTCAAAAGGATTTTCCAAAAGAATGAAAAGTTAGAAATTGAAAGATTTGGCCTCTTTCAAATTCCCGTTTGCGCTTATTTTGATCAAAGGGCAAAGGTAGGGCATAAAGTAGATTTCTTTTTTTTTTTTAGTGAGTATATAAACTCATTGATTAAGTGGTGATCCAACGGTTCTTACTCATGGAATCTTTGGACTTAGGTGGAATTGCAGGGTTTGTTGAATCACTTTGGTTCTAGTATGAGTCTGAGGTTTCAATCGATTCATAGGGTCTTAACAAGAGAATTCCTATTAATAGAATAGAAAAAAGAATAAAGAAAACAAGAGTAAGAACACATTTGTACAAAATTATACACAAAGAAAATAAAAAAAAATCAAAGAAATAGGTAAAGAGAAGATTCAGGAGGTCCCTAACGATCAACATAAAGATAAAGACGGACAAGCCGACTTGATTTTTTGGCATTATAGCCACAAAGAAGAGCTTTCGGATTTGGACCTCTTTCTATCTTCAGAGAAGATTGAATTAGAGGGTTCCTTAGTTTCAAAACTTCGATTCCATATCCGTTTCAACGAGTATAATATTTGGGTTATTTTGTTTGAGCTGTACGAGAGGAAATTCTCATATACAGTTCTCGGAGGGGGAGTTCCTTAGCTTTGGGTTACCTATCTCAATAAAGTCTATGATTGGTTCGAAGAACGTCTCGAGATTCAGGCGATTGCGGACGATATAACTAGTAAGTACGTTCCCCCTCATGTCAACATATTTTATTGTCTGGGAGGAATTACGCTTACTTGTTTTTTAGTACAAGTAGCTACCGGATTTGCTATGACCTTTTACTACCGCCCTACTGTTACTGAGGCTTTTGCTTCTGTTCAATACATAATGACTGAAGCCAACTTTGGGTGGTTAATCCGATCAGTCCATCGATGGTCGGCAAGTATGATGGTTCTAATGATGATCTTGCACGTATTTCGTGTGTATCTTACCGGTGGTTTTAAAAAACCTCGCGAATTGACTTGGGTTACAGGTGTAGTTTTGGCTGTATTGACTGCATCCTTTGGTGTAACTGGTTATTCCTTACCTCGGGACCAAATTGGTTATTGGGCAGTCAAAATTGTAACAGGTGTACCGGAAGCTATTCCTGTAATAGGATCGCCTTTGGTAGAGTTATTGCGCGGGAGTGCTAGTGTGGGACAATCCACTTTGACGCGTTTTTATAGTTTACACACTTTTGTATTACCCCTTCTTAGCGCTGTATTTATGTTAATCCATTTCCTAATGATACGTAAGCAAGGGATTTCTGGCCCTTTATAAAGCATATAGATCGTAGATATTTGTAATCAATCCTTTTTTTCTCTTGGCGGCGGAATAAGAGTATTTCATTGCTACAAATATGGATTATTGAAAAGAATAAGACATGTCTTTGGATCTTTCTCTTCAACTTTACAACATTGCATTACTTATTTGATACGAATAGTTGAAGTGAATTTTCTGAAAATCAAATGGATTATGGGAGTGTGTGACTTGAACTATTGATTGGGTTATGCGGATATATGCTTTTATCCGCCACATTGGAATTTCAAACAGAATGTGTCTTTGTGCCACCCACCATGTAAGCCTCATAGAGAGGATAGGCGGGTCCCTTAAAGAGAATCTTTTCTATGATTTGACCCGATCATGTCGTGCATGGCATGAACAGGCTCCGTAAAATCCAGTAAAAGAAGTTATGGGTTATAATCCAGATTCTTCGATATATAGAGAGATTTTTATATCTCTCTACTATACGCAATGTAAATGCATTCATTTCCTATGCATTGACCCCATTTATGAGACTATTGGAGTGAAGCAAGGGATCTAAAGAGGAGTGGGGGCTAGACTCTAATTAGTAACAAGAAAATCCTGTGTA